TGCCATGGTTCCTTACTTCGACAGGGTGCAAATATCTCAATTTCACCCTTTTAGATACTCTTTCAGACCCATTGCCGATACTAAGTAGCAGTCAAAAATTTGTATCCATTTTTCATGATATGATGCATGGATCAGATATATCACGGCCAATTACTCAAATTACTCAGAAGATTCTTACACAATGGACTCTGATAAGTGAGATTTCGAGTCAATGTTTACAGAATCTTCTTCTGTCCGAAGAAATGATTCATCGAAAGAATGAGTCACCCATTCCATTGATATGGGCACATCTGAGATCAACAAATGCTCGGGAGTTCCTCTATTCAATCTTTTTCCTTCTTCTTGTTGCTGGATATCTCGTTCGTATACATCTTCTCTTTGTTTCCCGAGCCTCTAGCGAGTTACAGACAGAGTTAGAAAAGATCAAATCTTTGATGATTCCATCATACATGATGGAATTTCGAAAACTTCTGGATAGGTATCCTACATCTGAACTGAATTCTTTCTGGTTAAAGAATCTCTTTCTAGTTGTTCTGGAACAATTAGGAGATTCTCTGGAAGAAATACGGGGTTCTGCTTCTGGTGGCAACATGCTATTGGGTGGTGCTTATGGGGTCAAATCAATACGTTCTAAGAAGAAATATTGGAAGATCAATCTCATTGATCTTGTAAGTATCATACCAAATCCCATCAATCGAATCATTTTTTCGAGAAATACGAGACATCTAAGTCGTACAAGTAAAGAGATCTATTCATTGATAAGAAAAAGAAAAAACGTGAACGGTGATTGGATTGATGAGAAAATAGAATTCTGGGTCGCGAACAGTGATTCGATTGATGATGAAGAAAGAGAATTCTTGGTTCAGTTCTCCACCTTAACGACAGAAAAAAGGATTGATAAAATTCTATTGAATCTGACTTATAGTGATCATTTATCAAAGAATGACTCTGGTTATCAAATGATTGAACAACCGGGATCAATTTCCTTACGATACTTAGTTGACATTCATAAAAAGGATCTAATGAATTATGAGTTCAATAGATCCTGTTTAGCAGAAAGACGGATATTCCTTGCTCATTATCAGACAATCGCTTATTCACAAACCTCGTGCGGGGCTAATAGTTTTCATTCCCCATCTCCTCCCTTTTCGCTCCGCTTAGCCCTATCCCCTTCTAGAGGTATTTTAGTGATAGGTTCTATAGGAACTGGACGATCCTGTTTGGTCAAATACCTAGCGACAAACTCCTATGTTCCTTTCATTACGGTATTTCCGAACAAGTTCCTGGATGACAAGCCTAAAGGTTATCCTATTGATGATAGTGACGATACCAATATTGATGATAGTGACGATATTTATATTGATGGTAGTGATGATGACCTTGATATTGATACGGAGCTGCTAACTATGTATATGACGCCAAAAATAGACCGATTTGATATCACCCTTCAATTCGAATTAGCAAAAGCAATGTCTCCTTGCATAATATGGATTCCAAACATTCATGATCTGCATGTGAATGAGTCGAATTACTTATCCCTCGGTCTATTAGAGAACTATCTCTCCAGGGATTGTGAAAGATGTTCCACTGGAAAGATTCTTGTTATTGCTTCGACTCATATTCCCCAAAAAGTGGATCCCGCTCTAATAGCTCCGAATAAATTAAATACATGCATTAAGATACGAAGGCTTCTTCTTCCACAACAACGAAAGCACTTTTTCATTCTTTCATATACTAGGGGATTTCACTTGGAAAAGAGGATGTACCATACTAACGGATTCGGGTCCATAACCATGGGTTCCAATGCGCGAGATCTTGTAGCACTTATCAATGAGGCCCTATCAATTAGTATTACACAGAAGAAATCCATTATAGAAACTAATACAATTAGATCAGCTCTTCATAGAAAAACTTGGGATTTTCGATCCCAGATAAGATCGGTTCAGGATCATGGGATCCTTTTCTATCAGATAGGAAGGGCTGTTGCACAAAATGTACTTCTAAGTAATTGCCCCATAGATCCTATATCTATCTATATGAAGAAGAATTCATGTAAGGGAGGGGATTCTGATTTGTACAAATGGTACTTCGAACTTGGAACGAGCATGAAGAAATTAACGATACTTCTTTATCTTTTGAGTTGTTCTGCCGGATCGGTCGCTCAAGATCTTTGGTCTTCATCCAGACCCAATGAAAAGAATTGGATCACTTCTTATGGATTCGTTGAGAATGATTCTGATCTAGTTCATGGCCTCTTACTATTATTACTATTAGAAGTAGAAGGCGCTCTGGCTCTGGCGGGATCCTCACGGACAGAAAAAGATTGCAGTCAGTTTGATAATAATCGAGTGACATTACTTCTTCGGTCCGAACCAAGGAATCAGTTAGATATGATGCAAAATGGATCTTGTTCTATCGTTGATCAGAGATTTCTATATGAAAAATACGAATCGGAGTTTGAAGAAGGGGCCCTCGATCCGCAACAGATAGAGGAGGATTT